TTAAAAATAAGCTAAAGTAAGCTTTTGGGTTCATACCCCAAATATAAAGGAAACCCCTTTTTTTTAAAAATAAAGTGCCTGATTAAAAGGATTATTCTGATAGGATAAATTATGTAAATTTTTACCTTTATTATATTTTATAGAATTAAACTATACCTAATAACTTCAAAAATTATTGTGCATCTTACACTAAAATATAATTATTTAAATATGAAAAAATTTCATTAAAGAATTATTATTCTTATTTTTAATTTTATACACTAATAATTCTAACAAAATATTTTTTTTGTTTATTTTATTTTTTAGAACAATAATCGTAATTTCAGCTAATTCTTGATTAAGATGCTGAATTGGATTAGAAATTAATTTATTAAGTTTCATCCCCTTAATATCTACCCCCTTAAATTTACTTAATTCGGAAGCATCCCTAAAATATTTTTTGACCCAATCTATTGCCTCAATTAATTTTTTATTTTCTATTATATTTGGATTATTATTAGCTAAAAATTTTTTTTTTAATAATTTAATATTAATTTTAATTAATTCAACTTTATTAGTAAAAATAGGTTCTGCCCCTTTCCATTTCTGATTCCCCAATGTTATAGAGGGTTTATCATGATTTAATAATTTTATTTTAATAACTTGACAAAAAATTTCCCCTATAATTTTACTTTCTTATTGTATAAATTTTAACTATATAATTTTAATTATAATTTTAAATGTATTAATTGGAACTATTGGAAGCTTTAATCAATCCTCCCTACGTAAACTTATAGCTTTCTCTTCAATTAATAATTTAGGATGAATAATTTCAGCTTTATTAATTAGAAAAAACTTATGATTAACCTATTTTCTATTTTATTCAATATTTTTATTTATTTTTTGTTTTATTTTTTATATTACTAATATTTTTTATATTAATCAACTCTTTAATTTTAATTTTAATTATTATATTAAATTTACAATTATATTAAATTTTCTTTCTCTAGGGGGATTACCCCCATTTTTAGGATTTTTCCCTAAATGATTAATTATTAATTATTTAATTTTAAATAAATTTGTTATTACTACATTTATTTTTATTATAAGAAGTTTAATTATACTATTTGTCTATATTCGAATTATTTACTCTTCATTTATATTTTATTTTATTAAATTGAAATGATTTAAATTATTTATAAAAAATAATTTAATCCCTTCAATTTATTTTTTAAATGCAATCTCATTATTAGGTATAATTTTAAGAACTTTATTTTTTTTTTAATATGAAGGTTTTAAGTTAAATTTAAACTAATAATCTTCAAAATTATTTATAAAGAAATTCTTTAAGCCTTAATAATAATTAATAATTATACCTTAAAATTTGCAATTTTAAATCATATTTGAATATAAAGCTTAATAAAAGAGATTGAATCTCGTTAATAAATTTACAATTTATCGCTTAAATCTCAGCCATTTTATTGCGAAAATGACTATTTTCTACTAATCATAAGGATATTGGAACATTATATTTTATTTTTGGAATTTGATCTGGAATACTTGGAACTTCTTTAAGATTACTAATTCGAACAGAATTAGGTCACCCAGGATCTTTAATTGGAGATGATCAAATCTATAATACTATTGTAACCGCCCATGCTTTTATTATAATTTTTTTTATAGTAATACCAATTATAATTGGAGGATTTGGAAATTGATTAGTCCCCCTAATACTAGGAGCCCCTGATATAGCTTTCCCACGAATAAATAATATAAGTTTTTGACTTCTCCCCCCCTCATTAATTTTATTAGTTTCGAGAAGAATTGTAGAAAATGGAGCAGGAACAGGATGAACGGTTTACCCCCCTTTATCTTCTAATATTGCTCATGGAGGTTCTTCTGTAGATTTAGCTATTTTTTCATTACATTTAGCGGGAATTTCGTCTATTTTAGGAGCAATCAATTTTATTACAACAATTATTAATATACGAATTAATAATTTATCTTTTGATCAAATGCCTTTATTTGTCTGAGCCGTTGGTATTACAGCTCTTTTACTTCTATTATCTTTACCAGTATTAGCTGGAGCCATTACTATATTATTAACAGATCGTAATCTTAATACTTCCTTTTTTGACCCTGCCGGAGGGGGAGACCCAATTTTATACCAACATTTATTTTGATTTTTTGGGCACCCAGAAGTTTATATTTTAATTTTACCAGGATTCGGTATAATTTCCCACATTATTTCTCAAGAAAGTGGGAAAAAGGAAACTTTCGGAGTTTTAGGAATAATTTACGCAATAATAGCTATTGGATTACTTGGATTTATTGTCTGAGCTCATCATATATTTACTGTAGGGATAGATATTGATACCCGAGCTTATTTCACATCTGCCACAATAATTATTGCAGTACCTACAGGAATTAAAATTTTTAGTTGATTAGCAACTCTACATGGAGCCCAAATTAATTATAGCCCCTCAATATTATGAGGGTTAGGATTTATTTTCTTATTCACTATTGGAGGTTTAACTGGAGTAATTTTAGCTAATTCGTCACTTGATATTACATTACATGATACCTATTATGTAGTAGCTCATTTTCATTATGTTCTATCAATAGGAGCAGTATTCGCCATTTTTGGAGGTTTCATTCATTGATACCCCTTATTTACCGGATTAGTTCTTAACCCTTACTTACTAAAAATTCAATTTATTTCTATATTTATTGGAGTAAACTTAACATTTTTCCCTCAACATTTTTTAGGGCTTGCAGGAATACCACGTCGTTACTCAGATTACCCAGATAGATTTATATCATGAAATATTATTTCCTCATTTGGATCTTATATTTCCTTATTTTCCATAATTTTAATTATTATTATTGTGTGGGAATCAATAATTAATCAACGAGTTATTTTATTTTCTTTAAATATACCGTCTTCTATTGAGTGGTTCCAAAATTTACCCCCTGCTGAACATTCTTATAATGAATTACCCATTCTAAGTAACTTCTAATATGGCAGACTATATGTAATGGATTTAAACCCCATTTATAAAGGATTATCCTTTTTTTAGAAATGGCAACTTGATCGAATTTTAATTACCAAAATGGAGCCTCTCCTTTAATAGAACAAATTATTTTTTTCCATGATCATACTTTAATTATTCTAATTATAATTTTAATTTTAGTAGCTTATTTAATAATCAGATTATTTTTTAATAGATACATTAATCGATTTTTACTAGAAGGTCAAATAATTGAATTAATTTGAACAATTTTACCAGCTGTTACTTTAATTTTTATTGCTCTCCCATCTCTTCGATTACTTTACTTACTTGATGAATTAAGAAACCCAATCATTACCCTAAAATCAATTGGGCACCAATGATATTGAAGTTATGAATACTCCGATTTTAATAATATTGAATTTGATTCTTATATAATTCAATCTAGTGAAGATTTAAATAATTTCCGACTCTTTGATGTTGATAATCGAATTATTTTACCTATAAATAATCAAATTCGAATTTTAGTTACAGCAACGGACGTAATTCATTCCTGAACGATCCCATCCTTAGGAGTAAAAGTTGATGCTAACCCAGGGCGTTTAAATCAAACTAGATTTTTTTTAAACCGCCCAGGAATTTATTATGGACAATGTTCTGAAATCTGTGGAGCAAATCATAGATTTATACCTATTGTTGTAGAAAGTATTCCTATTAAAAATTTCATTAATTGAATTAATAATTATTCATCATTAGATGACTGAAAGTAAGTACTGGTCTCTTAAACCATTTCATAGTAAATTAACAATTACTTCTAATGAAAGAATTAGTTAATAAATAACATAAATATGTCAAATTTAAATTATTACTTAAGTAATATTCTTTTATCCCTCAAATAATACCAATCAATTGATTATTATCTTTTTTTTTTTTTATTTCAATTTTTATTGTTTTTATAATTATAAACTATTTTATATATAATTTTAAAATTAATATTCAAAAAAAAAATATTAACTTTATTAGTAATAAAAAAATTTGTTGAAAATGATAAATAATTTATTCTCAATTTTTGACCCCTCAACAAACTTATTTAATTTATCTTTAAATTGATTAAGAACTTTTATTGGAATTTTATTTATTCCTTTATCATTTTGATTAATCCCAAATCGTCATTATACTTTATGAAATTTTATTTCCTTAAAATTAAATAACGAATTTAAAACTTTATTAGGAACCAATGGATTTAAAGGAACAACTTTTATCTTTGTTTCATTATTTTTTTTTATCCTATTTAATAATTTTTTAGGACTATTCCCATATATTTTTACAAGTACTAGTCATTTAAATATCACTTTATCTATTTCATTAACATTATGATTAAGATTTATAATTTATGGGTGAATTAATAATACCCAAAACATGTTCATTCACATAATCCCTCAAGGAACCCCCCCCATTCTTATACCTTTTATGGTATTAATCGAAACAATTAGTAATATTATTCGTCCTGGGACATTAGCTGTCCGATTAACAGCTAATATAATTGCAGGTCATTTACTTTTAACTTTATTAAGAAGAACTGGAATTAATATACCTAACTCCTTACTTGGATTTTTAATTTTCATTCAAATTCTTTTATTAGTTCTTGAATCAGCTGTTGCAGTTATTCAAGCTTATGTAATTTCTGTTCTAAGTACACTTTATTCTAGTGAAGTAAATTAATGACTAATCACCACAATCACCCATACCACCTAGTTGATTACAGCCCTTGACCCTTAACTGGGGCTATTGGAGTAATAACTTTAGTCACAGGACTAGTAAAATGATTCCATAACTTTAGTATAAATCTATTAATTATTGGGTATATTATTATCTTATTAACTATATATCAATGATGACGAGATATTTGTCGAGAAGGTACCTTTCAAGGGAAACATACTGTATTTGTTTCCAATGGCTTACGCTGAGGAATAATTTTATTTATTGTATCAGAAATTTTTTTTTTTATTTCATTTTTTTGAGCCTTTTTCCATAGAAGATTATCCCCCAATATTGAAATCGGAACAATATGACCTCCAATAAATATTATTGCTTTTAACCCCTTTCAAATTCCTTTACTTAACACTATTATTTTAATCACCTCAGGAATTACAGTAACTTGAGCCCATCATGCAATTATAGAAAATAATTTCACTCAAGCTATTCAAAGTTTATTTTTAACTGTATTTTTAGGGATTTATTTTACTATTCTACAAGCCTATGAATATTTTGAAGCCCCCTTTACAATTGCAGATAGAATTTATGGAGCTACTTTTTTTATAGCCACAGGATTCCATGGACTTCATGTTATTATCGGAACAATTTTCCTATTAACATGTTTTATCCGATTATTTAATAATCATTTTTCTAATACCCATCACTTCGGATTTGAAGCTGCAGCATGATATTGACACTTTGTTGATGTAGTTTGACTATTCCTTTATATTTCAATTTATTGATGAGGAAATTAATTATTTATATAATATATTTAGTATATTTGACTTCCAATCAAAAAGATTAATAATTTTAATGTAAATAATCACTATAATAACAATTTTAACCATAATTTTTATTATTATTTCCAATATTTTTATATTAATTTCTGTATTATTATCAAAAAAATCCTTTCTTGACCGAGAAAAATGTTCTCCATTTGAATGTGGATTTGACCCTAAATCAATTGCTCGAATCCCTTTCTCTTTACACTTTTTTTTAATCACAATAATTTTTTTAATTTTTGATGTAGAAATTGCTTTAATTTTCCCAATTATTGCTACATTTAAAATAGTAAATTTTTTTTCATGATTTAAAGTTAGTTTTTTTTTTATTATTATTTTACTTTTAGGGCTTTATCATGAATGAAACCAAAATATATTAAATTGATCTTATTAAAAAATTAGGATTATAGTTTATAAAAACATTTGATTTGCATTCAAAAAATATTGAAATTCAATTTATCTTATAAATAAGAAGCAATTTTGCATTTAATTTCGACTTAAAAGATAGAGTTAATAACTCCTTATTTATTAATTGAAACCAAAATAGAGGTATATCACTGTTAATGATAAAATTGAATCTTAATTCCAATTAAGAAATATGCCCATAATTAAGCTGCTAACTTAATTGATAGTGATTTAAGTTCATTAATATTTCTTATTTATATAGTTTATTTAAAACATTACATTTTCATTGTAAAAATAAAATATTTATTTTTATAAATATTTAAAGACTTTTTAGTCACCCTAATATCTTCAATATCATACTCTAAATTTAAGCTATTTAAATTAAATTAAAATTATTGTAATTATAAATAACATTCATAAAATAAATCTAAATAAATAAATTTTAAAATTATTTATTTGATAAACATAATAAACTACAGAATTATATTTAATAACTCTATGAACCCCCTGCCCTCTTCAACATTCACTTCAACCTAAATCAATATTTTTAAATAATTTTTGACTAAAATTTAAAAAATAATAATTTAAACCATAAGTTGATAAATGAGGTAAAAATCATATTGTGACAAAAAAACTTCTTAAATTATAAGTTATTAAAAATTTATTTAAAGAATAAATATTTATATTACTAATTAAATAACCTGTAACCCCCCCTAAAAAAGAAACGTAAATAACTATTATTTTTAAAGAAAAAGGTAAATAAATTATATAAGGGTAATAAAAAATTATTCAACTTAAAAATCTCCCAGAAATTAATCTTATTATTAATAAAACCATTATTCTTTTTAATATCACATAATCCTCATCATATAAATTATAAGTAACTACTAAATTAAAATCATTCACTATTAAATATATTAATAACCGAATAGTGTAAAATATAGTTAGCCCAGTTGAAAAATAATATAAATAAAAAATTAATACATTAAGGTTTCTTATCCCCACTATTTCTAAAATTATATCCTTAGAATAAAATCCAGCTAAAAAAGGAATCCCACATAAAGCTAAATTAGAAATATTTATACATAATGAAGTTAAAGGAATATATAATCTTACCCCCCCTATTATTCGAATATCTTGAGTATCATTCATTATATGAATAATTACCCCAGCACATATAAATAATAAAGCTTTAAATATAGCATGAGTTAATAAATGGAAAAAAGCTAAGTCATAAAATCCTATTCTTAAAATTCTTATTATAAGTCCTAATTGACTTAACGTTGATAAAGCAATAATTTTTTTTAAATCAAATTCATAATTAGCTCTAATCCCAGCTATTATCATCGTTAATCCAGAAAATAATAATAAAAATTTCAAAAAAACTAAATCTACTAATAAATTATTAAATCGAATTAATAAATAAACCCCAGCTGTTACTAAAGTTGAAGAATGAACTAAAGCAGAAACAGGAGTAGGAGCTGCTATAGCAGCGGGTAATCAAGAACTAAATGGAATCTGAGCTCTTTTAGTTATAGCCGCAATAATTACTAATAACCCAATAATTTTTATAGAATATTCATTACTCATAAAATTTAAATAAAAAATATAATTTCAACTTCCATAATTTAATATTCAAGAAATAGAAATTAAAATTATTACATCCCCAATTCGATTTGATAAAGCCGTCAATATCCCAGCATTATAAGACTTAATATTCTGATAATAAATAACTAAACAATAAGAAACTAATCCTAACCCATCTCAACCTAATAAAATTCTAATTATATTAGGACTAATAATTAATAATATTATAGAAAATACAAATATTAAAACTAAATAAATAAATCGATTTAAATTTAATTCAGATCTTATATATCTTTTTCTATAATAAATTACTGAAGAAGAAATTAAAGAAACAAATATTATAAATAATAAAGATATTCAATCAAGTAAAATAGTTATAACTACTCTTACTGAATTTAAAGAAATAATTTCCCACTCAAAAAAAAATACTATATTTTTTATAATAAAATAAATTATAAAAAAAAAATTTAATAATATAAAAAAAAATAAAAAAAAAAATCTAATAAAACAAACTGAATACTTCTTTATAACTAAAAATGAATTACTCATATCTTTGACACCACAAATCAATATTTTATTTAAACTATTTAAGTAAAATCAAATTATTCTGTAATCAATTTTTAAAACTAAAATATTTAAAGGTAATCAATGTAATATTAATATTAGGTATTCACGGGACACCCCTCCGTAGAATCTGTAAATTCTTGAATTATACCCTCCATGTTGTGTATAGGAATATAGGTATAAACTATACCCGGCACTAAAAAAAGAAATCATTATTAGTAAAATTATTCTTACTCATGATCATCTTATTAATCTATTAATTAAGCTAATTTCCCCCATTAAATTAAGAGATGGGGGAGCTGCTATGTTAGAAGATATTATTAAAAATCACCATAATCTTATAGTAGGCATAAAATTTATTATCCCTTTATTTAAAAACAGACTTCGTCTATTCATACGTTCATAATTAATATTAGATAAACAAAATATCCCGGAAGAACAAAGCCCATGGCCAATTATTAAGATATAAGCCCCAAAATACCCTCAATAATTTATTGTTATAATCCCTCCAATAACAATTCTTATATGTGCGACTGAAGAATAGGCAATTAAAGATTTTATATCAATTTGACAAAAACATTTTAAACTAATATAAAACCCCCCAATTAAACTAATTGCTACTCAAATAAAACCTATTTTAAAATTAATTTTTTGTAGGATAATCATAATTCGAAGAAGCCCATACCCCCCTAACTTTAGCATAATCGCAGCTAAAATTATTGACCCAGAAATAGGGGCTTCAACATGGGCTTTTGGTAATCATAAGTGAACAAAATATATGGGTATTTTTACTAAAAAAGCTAAAATTAAACTCAAGTAAAGAGAAATTAAATGATAATCATAAAATTTTATTATATATATTATTATATAATTTATTTCTTGATAAATATAAAAAATCCCTATCAGTAAAGGAAGGGAAGCAAATAAAGTATAAAATAATAAATATAGCCCAGCTTGAATTCGTTCTGGTTGATACCCCCACCCAATAATTAATATTAAAGTAGGAATTAAACTTCTTTCAAAAAATAAATAAAATATAAATAAATTTATTACACTAAAAGTCAAATATAATATAATTATTAAAAAAATAATATTTAATAAGAAATATTTGTCAAAAAATTTTTCTTTATTTAATTTTTCTCTTGCTATAATTATTAAAAAAGTAATTCAAATTCTTAATAAAATTAGACCATAAGAAATTATATCACAACCTAATATATAACTTAAATTAGAGAAATTTATAATTCTAATACTTATATTTATAAATATGAATATCATAATTATAAAAATAAATTGAACCAATCAAAATATATTTCTTTTTAAACATAAAGGTATTATAAAAACTATTATTAATAAAAATTTTATCATTTAAATTAAATTAAAACTTTGAAAATAATCATTACCATGAGTTCGAATTATTGAGACTAAAATAGATAACCCTAAAGCCCCCTCACAAACAGAAAATACCAAAAATACTATTAATATATATATATTATACTCAATTATTATTAAATATAATATCAAAAAAAAAAAAATTCTTAAAACAATAAATTCTAAACTTATTAAAACAATTAATAAATGTTTGTGTTTTGAAACAAAAATTATATTCCCAATTAAAAATATTATTAAACCTAATAATCTTATTATCATTTGTTTTTATAGTTTAAAAAAAACTTTGGTCTTGTAAACCAACAATAAGATTTTTCTTTAAAAACTTCAAAGAAAAAGATGCTCTTTATCAACAATCTCCAAAATTGTTATTTTTATTAAACTATTCTTTGAGATTACAAAAATATTTTTATCTGCTTTAATTTTTTTTTTATGTTTATTTATGTTTTTCACTAACCACCCACTATCAATGGGTATAATAATCCTAAGACAAACTTTATTTATATGTATTTTATCAGGAATACTAATTAATACTTACTGATTTTCATATATTTTATTTTTAATTTTCTTAGGAGGACTTCTTGTATTATTTATTTATGTCTCAAGAATTGCTTCCAATGAATTATTTGAAATTACTTTAGTTAATAAGATTTTATTTTCTATTAGAATTTTTTATTCTATCATTATTATATTGTATTTTAAAAATAATCTTTCTTGAATAAATTTTTATTTCAATGATGAAATAATAAATTTTTTTAATAACTTTTTATTTTTTAATAATGAATATAATTTTAATCTATCTAAATTATATGACGCACAAACCTATTTTTTAATATTTTTATTAGTCATTTATTTATTTATTACATTAATTGCAGTAATTAAAATTACTAATATTTCATTTGGCCCTTTACGAACTATATTATAACTAATGATAAATTTATTCAAACCTATCCGTAAAACTCACCCAGTTATTAAAATTATTAATGGGTCTTTAATTGATTTACCTTCCCCATCAAATATTTCAGCATGATGAAATTTTGGATCTTTATTAGCTATTTGCCTCGTAACTCAAATTTTAACAGGACTATTTTTAACAATATATTATTCAGCTAATGTTGAATTAGCTTTTTTTAGAGTAAATTACATTTGTCGAAATGTTAATTATGGATGGCTAATTCGGACCCTTCATGCTAATGGAGCATCATTCTTTTTTATTTGTATTTACTTACATATTGGTCGAGGAATATACTATGAATCTTTTAATTTAAAATTCACTTGAATAATTGGAGTAATTATTCTATTCCTATTAATAGCAACAGCTTTTATAGGATATGTTTTACCTTGAGGTCAAATATCATTTTGAGGAGCAACAGTTATTACTAATTTACTTTCTGCAATCCCCTACTTAGGAACTATACTAGTTAACTGAATTTGAGGAGGGTTTGCAGTAGATAATGCCACATTAACCCGATTTTATACCTTCCATTTTTTATTTCCATTTATTATTTTAATATTAACTATAATTCATTTACTTTTCTTACATCAAACTGGATCTAATAATCCTTTAGGAATTAATAGTAATATTGATAAAATTCCTTTCCACCCATTTTTTACTTTTAAAGATCTAATTGGATTTGTTATATTAATTTTTATTTTATGCTTATTAACGTTAATTAGACCTTATTTATTAGGAGATCCTGATAATTTTCTCCCAGCTAATCCTTTAGTTACCCCTATTCATATCCAACCTGAATGATACTTCTTATTCGCTTATGCTATTCTCCGATCAATCCCTAATAAATTAGGAGGAGTTATTGCTTTAGTAATATCCATCTTAATCTTAATTATTTTACCATTTACATTTAATAAAAAAATTCAAGGTATTCAATTTTACCCTCTTAATCAAATCTTATTCTGATCCTTAATTACAACTATTATTTTATTAACCTGAATTGGGGCTCGTCCAGTTGAAATACCTTATATTATTACAGGACAAATTTTAACTTTAATTTATTTTTCTTATTTTATTATTAACCCAATTTTAAATAAATTTTGAGATAAATTAATCTTTAACTAATTAATGAGCTTGCTACAAGCATTTGTTTTGAAAACTTAAGAAAGAATATATTATTCTATTAATTTATACTAAATTTATTTTATAACTTAAAATTATTTTTAACCCTAAAAAAAAAATTAAGTAATTTAATGATACAGGTAAATAACTCTTTCAGCATAAATATATTAACTTATCATAACGATAACGAGGTAAAGTCCCCCGAACCCATAAAAAAAAAAAAGATAAAAATACTATTTTTAAATAAAAAAAAATATTTAAATCATACCCACCTATATAAATAATAACAAATAATATACTCATTAATAAAATTCTAGAATACTCAGCTAAAAAAATTAAAGCAAACCCCCCTCTTCTATATTCAATATTAAACCCTGAAACTAACTCTCTTTCCCCTTCTGCAAAATCAAAAGGAGTTCGATTAGTCTCAGCTAAAATAGAAGAAAAAAAACATAAGGATAAAGGAATTATTAAAAAAAAAAATCAAGTTAAATTTTGAAAATTACTAAAAATTAATAAGTTAAAATTTATAATTAAAATAATTCTAGATATTAAAATTAATGCTAAACTTACCTCATAAGAAATTGTTTGTGCAACAGCCCGTAACCCACCTAATAAAGAATAATTTCTATTAGAAGATCATCCAGCAATTAATAATGTATAAACTCCAATTCTTGCACAACATAAAAAAAAAATCACCCCTAAATTAAATATAACTATATTAAACATATAAGGAATAATTGATCAAATAATTAAAGATAATATAAAATTAATAATTGGAGAAAAATAATAAGAAAAATAATTTGAATAACTTAAAAAAACTTGTTCTTTAGTAAATAATTTAATAGCATCACTAAAAGGCTGTAAAATCCCTAGAACCCCTAACTTATTGGGACCTTTACGAATTTGAATATACCCTAAAACCTTTCGTTCCAATAAAGTTAAAAAAGCTACCCCAATTAAAACTCCTAGTATTAAAATTAATATCCCAACTGTAATATTTAGTATATCTATATTTAACACTACTATCTATATAAATAAATCATTTTATATATAAATGAATTCTAAAATCATCACACTTGTCTGTCAAAATAGTTTAATTTAATTAATTTATTATTAAAATTCTTATTAATTAAATTATTTAAAATATTTGGTCCTTTCGTACTGAAATATTTTGGATTTATAAAGATAGAAACCAACCTGGCTCACACCGGTTTGAACTCAGATCATGTAAGATTTTAATGATCGAACAGATCAAAATTTTAAACTTTTGCATTTAAATTTTATCTTAATCCAACATCGAGGTCGCAAACTTTTTTTCTTATTTGTACTAAAAAAAAAAATTACGCTGTTATCCCTAAGGTAATTTTTTCTTTTAATCAATATATATTGGATCATATAATCACTTATTTATGTTTTAAGTTTAAAAAAAGTTAAATCAATTTTTCTACCACCCCAGTAAAATAAATAAAATTATTATAATTTAAATCTATATATTTAATTATTACAATTTTATCTATAAAACTCTATAGGGTCTTCTCGTCTTTTATAAATATTTTAGCTTTTTAACTAAAAAATTAATTTCTAAAAATAATTAAGAGACAGCTTATATCTCATCGAATCTTTCATACAAGTCTTCAATTAAAAGACTAATGATTATGCTACCTTTGTACAGTCAATATACTGCAGCCCTTTAATTAAATATCAGTGGGCAGATTAGACTTTAAATTATTCTCATAAAGACATGTTTTTGATAAACAAGTGAATATAAATTTTTGCCGAATTCCTTTAAATTAATTTAAATTTAAATTAATTTTTTTTCTTATTAATATACTAATTTTATTATTACCCCTAATTTTATTAAATTAAAAAATATATTTTTATAAAAAATTAAACTATAATTTAAATTTTATTTATTAATAAAATTATTTACAATAAATAATATTTTTTAAACAATATAAATTTTAAAATTTTTAATTTAACCTAATTTTATTATAAATTTTTAAATTAAAGCTTATCCCTTAATATATTTAATTTTAAAATTTTATAATTATCTAGTTAATTATAAAATTTTCTAAATTTTAAATTAAATTTTTTTCTAAAAAAACTAGATATATTTGAAAACGATTAACATTTCATTTCTAATTAATAATTTAAAATAATTATACTACATTAACTTTTATAATTAATTAACTCTTTCAAATTCGAGATTTCTCTCATCCAAAGAATATTTTTTAATAAACTCTGATACCCAAGATACAACAATTCAAATTTACTTATTTAATAATTTATTTTCATTTTTATTTCAAATTTATTTTACAATACTATTTAACTATAAAACTTTATATTTTTTCTAAAAAAATACTTTAATACCCCCCTTATTAAAACTTTTTTTACTATTATATATTTTATTAATTTTCCCCCTCAAATTAATTAAATTTTAATATCTTTTCAATGTAAATGAAATACTTTTTCAAGCTCTAATTTGATCATTCTAGAAACACTTTCCAGTACCTCTACTTTGTTACGACTTATTCCAATTTTTAAATGAAAGTGACGGGCAATATGTACATATTTCAATTATTAATCATTTTAATAAACTAATTAAAATTACATTTAAATCCACCTTCAAATAAATTTTACAAAAATTTTATCCGTTTAAATATTTTTATTGTAACCCATCTTAAACTTAATTATAATCTGCATCTTGATCTGAATTAATTTAAATTTTAAATTTTTAAATATTATTTTTATTCTAAAATATTTTTTTAACAATGATATACAAAATTAATCAATTAAGTAAATTTATTCGTGGATTATCAATTATTAGACAAATTCCTCTAAATGAACTAAAATACCGCCATCTTATTTAAGTTTCAATATATTTATTTATTTACTATTTTAGTACTTTTATTTAAATTTTAATAATAGGGTATCTAATCCTAGTTTATTCCTAAATTTATTAATTCATAAATATTAAATAAATTTTTATAAAATTAAAATTTCACTTAATAATTTTATTTTTAATTTAAATTAAATAAATATTCATTATAAACTAAAAAAAATTTAATTTAACTTTTGTTTAACCGCAACTGCTGGCACAAAATTAGTTATTAATTTTTATATTACTAAATCTTAATTTCTTAAATTTTTAATTTTAATTACTACCATATTTATTTAATTATTTTTAAAAGAATTAAAAATTTATACTAAAATTTATATGTAAAATAAATTTAAAATAAATTTTTCAAAACATAAAAATTTTATTTATTTATAACAAAATTTGTATAGATTTTTTTTTTTTTTTTTATAAATTAAATATTTAATATATTTATTATTCATATATATTAAATATTTAATATAATTTATTAAATATTTAATAATTTCTTTCTTTTTTTTTCATAATAATATATTAAAAATTAAATTAAATATAATCAATTTATAATCATTTAAATAAATAATTTATTATTTATATTTATAATAAATTAAATATAAATTAATATATTATTTATTTATAATTCATATATATATATATATTAATTATAAATTATATTAATTTATTAAATTATTTATATATATGTATTAATTATATGTATATATATATAAATAAATGTGCCTGTACATATGTATGTAGATATGTATATACAGGCCCCATAAAACCCCATGAAAATTTTCATTAAATTTAATTTTTAACCATATCTAATATTTTTCAATATAAATATATAA